CAAACATAAGAATGACATTGCCATAAATTGACAAGATAATATTTCCACTTATTCATCAAAAGAGGGGTATCTTTCGAAGCCAGAATTGATTTTCCTTGATATCTAACATAATGCATAAAAGGATCCTTGAAGAACCATAAGATGGCGACCGTAAAATCATTTTCTACCGGATATTTTATCTTTTCATAGAAATGAATTTGCTCAAAAAAGATCCCATAAGAGGTTAATCGTAAATGAGAAGATTGATTACGAAGAAAAAGGAAGATGGATTCATATTCACATACATGAGAATTATATAGGAGCAAGAATAATCGTGGATTACTTTTTGAAAAAATAAATTTATTTGGAGTAATAAGACTATTCCTATTATAATACTCGTGAAGAAAGAGTCGTAATAAATGCAAAGAAGAGGGATCTTTCACCCAATAGCGAAGGGTTTGAACCAAGATTTCCAGATGAATGGGGTAGGGTATTAGTACATCTGATACATAATTTAAATGTGGGAATTTGTCCTCTAAAAAAGGAAATAGTGAATGAAGTGATCGTAAATTATAAGATTTTACAATTTCTGTTTCTGTCGCTTCTAAGGAAGATACTGATCGTAGGGAAAACGGAATTTCCACAATGACTGCAAATCCCTCCGATATTATTTGAGAATACAAATTTTTGTTGTACCCAAAAAATTTATTTTGGTTAGAATCATTAGCGGAAATAATCAAATGATTCTGTTGATACATTCGACTAATTAAACGTTTTATAATTAGTAAACTAGATTTATTGTCATAACCTACATTATCCAACAAAACGGATCTATTTAAACCATGATCATGAGCAAGTGCATAAATATACTCCCGAAAGATAAGTGGGTATAGGAAGTCATGTTGCTGATATCCATCTAGTTCGAAATATCCTTGAAATTCGTCCATTTTAAATTAGATTTGAACCAGAAAAGAAATAGGTGATTTATTGGGTTATCAAATGATACATAGTACGATACAGTCAAAACAAGGTATTATAGTACGATAAGAAAAGAATAGATACCTCGGAAACAAGTAAGACTCATCAACAGACTCTCTAACCTCTCTTTTTACATCTAATTGATTTATGTTCATTCTAGGGTAACAAGATGGTTCGAAGTCCTTTATTTTTTCAATCCAATCGCTCTTTTGATTTTGAAAAAAAAATCTTTATCAATATACTGCCTTCTTCTACACATTTATCTCTACCCTATAATGGGTAATAGTTAATAATTAGGACTCATAAGAAATTTTTAATCCACTCATGGGAAAAGTCTTTCCCGCATTAAGCACTAATATATTTTTAACGTCTAATTAGATCGGGCAATCAGTCAAAAATTAAGAACAGAAGCTCATTACTTTTTGTTTCCCTATAATTGGAACCATAGTTAGGCTCTACCCATTTATTCCCTCGACCAAATTTCTTTTTTATTTTATTACACGTCAAGAATTAAAATAAAGGTTTGGACCTATTCGTTAAGAATGAACTATTCTCAGAATTATCCATCGATACGACATGCTGCTTTTTCCATTCATTCCTTTCAGGATCAGTCGTGGTCTTACAAACTCTGCCGCTGGTATGGATGAATTTGTTGCTTCATACAAATGTGTAAAAGATGCTAGCCGCACTTAAAAGCCGAGTACTCTACCGTTGAGTTAGCAACCCAAATAAAATAATTAGAATGTGTAGATACAATCGGAATCCCAATAAATTAAAAAAAAAAATGGAATTGCACAACGCAATCAAAACCAATCAAAACATTAAAATAGCAAAAATTTTTTAATTTATAATTGATTATATTCTGAACATAATAAAAATGAACAGATCCGATGAAAATGCAAAAAATTATCAGATAAAAATAGGGATTATAGGAATTAAAGTAAAATATTTATAGAACGCCCCTTGTCTCTTATGTTATTGATTAATTAGTATATTTAATTAATTAGTATATAGATTTTTATTGTTTTAATCTTAATCAAAAAAAGACTTCTTGTATCACATAAAATCCAAGAGACCATTGTTTGACTGAAATAAATCTATGGGACGGAGATATAAATGGATCCTTTTATCCACGATCGGATTATATTTATTTGATACACTGTTGTCAATATGAATGTTGAGAAAAGAATACAAAAGAGAAAACAAATTAGAAATAGAACTAATATAATAATTCCAATTTCAATCGATTTTAATAAAAAAAACTAAGGACTTTTGTTGGATTGGCACTACATATATATAATATTTATATACAATATTGGGGGAAGAAGAAATTAAGGAAGATAGGGGGAAAAGTAGAAAAAAAATGAGGTTTAGTCAAAAGTCAAATAAACAAGTTTAATCCTTTGTGTTTTTTATTTGTTCTAGAGTTCCACCGAAAACCACCTCATTAAGAGTAATCTGAAAATTTTATATTTATAAACCCGATACTTCATTTATTATTTATTCACTTGATCTTTTTCTATCTATTTTATTGATATAAATCAAATTTGATAGAAATCAAATAGATTTTTGTCGTTATAAAAGACAACATTCTACTCTACAGTAACAATAATAAATTAAGTATGATATGAATATAAAAAAAGAGGAAATAGCAAAGAAACTAAAAGGTTATACAAAGCTATATACAAATCATCCGCATCTTCTTTTTTTATATTTCATTAATTTTATTTTGTTTGTTGATTAAGCCGAAGTTCCGTAAAAACTCCCGCCTTTTTTGAAATATCATGAACTGTTCCTGTAGGTTGAGCGCCTTTTTCAAGGAAATATAGAATAGCAGGAACATTTAAATAGATTTGATTCTTTATCGGATCATAAAAACCCACTTTACGAAGATCTCTTCCCTCTCGTCGGGATCGAACATCAATTGCAACGATTCGATAAATGGCTCATTGGGATAGATGAACAATACCCCCCCCTAGAAACGTATAAGAAGTTTTATCCTCGTACGGCTCAAGAAAATTCGAAATTATGATGATGTCTATATATAGAATTCGAATATAAAATATATCCATAAAATCATCAAATTAATTAGATTATTGATTTAAGTACTTTTTTTCTTATTTTTCCCAACCAAAAATGGTATTTGAAATTTGCACCCTCATAACTCAAGTTGAATAATTCTAAAATAACTCAAAAAAACCTTTTAGGTATTTCATTTATTGAGTGGTCTCTAACCCCTTTTTGTCTGTCTCCTTTAGAATCTATTTTTATTCTTCATTCTGATCTAGTTGTTGAGACAATTGAAAAGGGTATTTACTTGTTCCAGGATCTTTATCTTTGCCTTGAATCATTGGGTTTAGACATTACTTCGGTGATCTTTAAATCGTTTCAAAATGGCAGCAACATACCATTTTTGGGATTTATTTCTATCAAAGAATCATACGAATGGTTGATTCCTACACTTTACTTTTGATTTGATCGAAAGAGTTTTACCAATTTCAACAAATTTGACTTTTCAATTTTCTCGAATTGGATACTTTAGATTTATATCTCGAAAATATACTTACGAAGTTGTTACAATTTATTGATCGATACTAACCTTAGATTCTTGCCCTTGAGAATCAATACTTTCTACTCGAGCTCCATCGTGTACTATATTACATCACAACACTCAAAAAATGAGAGTTCCAGTGGAACAGAACAAATGATGTCGAGCCAAGAGCACTTTCATTCCTATATAAAATATAAAAAAATGGTGGATGTAAGAATCCACAGCTGATCATGTCCTTCAAGTCGCACGTTGCTTTCTACCACATCGTTTTAAACGAAGTTTTACCATAACATTCCTTCGGTTTGGAACCAGTATGTAATTGATTCGATTATGGAATCATGAATAATCATCGGTTCGGTCGGTACATAGTAATCTATACTTTTTTTATATATCAAGAATGGATAATTTATGAAGAAGTCTCCGCAAGAATTCAATCAATTTGACCCCATTTTTTATTCTTTATAATTATTTTTATTGTTTTTTATTATTTATAATTATAACTAACATAATACGAATAAATAAACACGAATAAACAAGTTATTTTGAATCCCTATCTTCATGATAGGATAAATTCAACAATTTAACACTTCTTCGAGTACCAAGAACTCATAAGCAATCATTCAAAAGATTTAATTGATTGAATAATTTACTACCTGATATCATTATTTTAATTTTGCATAAGGTTTTAGAGTAAAGACATTAGCTTTTTATCATCATTTTATCATCATAAGAGAGAGATAAATCCATATTGGATTAACCCCTCAATGATTACTAAAAAAAAAGACTGATGTAAGGAAAGAGTGAAGATTTGGGTTGTTATTTTTTCATCTTTCATATTGAAAAATAGTAATATTTTACAAATCACAAATAGATTAAATTTAATATGCGTGTTATTTGAACTAGATTCAATTTGTGAAAAAGATATGATTCAGATTTCATATTAAAACAAAAAGAAACAAGAATAACATTCTCTACCAATTCTATACCAATATTATACTCTTAAACGGAAGACTGTTGGAAAAGACAATCTTTATTTTGATATATTTTATTATGATATAGATAGATATTTTATTATCTATTAAAAAAAAAAAAAAGAAAATGATCATGGGTCAGGTATGCTCTGGGACGGAAGGATTCGAACCTCCGAATAGCGGGACCAAAACCCGTTGCCTTACCACTTGGCCACGCCCCATTTCTAGTCGACACTAATAAACACTAATAGTAGTACTGGTTGTTCGTCAACTCCAGTGTAAATATCTATAAAATAGATTACTAGAATTTTTATACATGCCGACATAGAATTAAACTTAATTTATTGATCATTACATATAATTCAATTAAGATATTGTATGAAAGTATGATTTATTCTATTCTCTTTTGATTTGAGAATTGAAGGGTTTTTGATTGGGTGAGTTCAAATCAAAGAAAGTTTTTTGATCTATCTTATTTTCTTTTTATTCATTTTTCTCTTCTATGAATAATAACATATTTA